ATAACTGACATAATTTTTTATTTTTCCTGATCAGAAAAATACATGAAAAAGAAAGGAGGTAGAAAAATTTGTTGATTTATGGTTAAAGAAGAAAAACAAGAAAACAGGGGTTCTGTTGAATTTCAAGTATTCAGTTTCACCAATAAGATACGGAGACTTGCTTCACATTTAGAATTACACAAAAAAGATTTTTCATCGGAAAGAGGTCTACGAAGACTTTTGGGAAAACGTCAACGTTTGCTGGCTTATTTGGCAAAGAAAAATAGAGTACGTTATAAGAAATTAATCAGTCAGTTGGATATTCGGGAGAAGTAATTTAATCGTTCGAATTTTTTTCTTATTTTATTAGTAGTCTTTATTTTATTAGTAGTCTTATAGTAGTCTTAGATTTTGCATTTTGATGAGCCTCGTTTTGAGGAATTCATGGAATAATCCATTTTCATGGAATAAAGAATAAGAACAAGGATATGAGTCTATCGCTTAAAAGAAAAGATCTCATGATAGTCAATATGGGTCCTCAACACCCATCAATGCATGGTGTTCTTCGACTGATTGTTACTCTCGATGGTGAAGATGTTATTGATTGCGAACCCATATTAGGGTATTTACACAGAGGAATGGAAAAAATTGCGGAAAACAGAAGTATTATACAATACTTGCCTTATGTAACACGATGGGATTATTTAGCTACTATGTTTACAGAAGCAATAACGGTAAATGCACCAGAATTCTTGGAGAATATTCAAATACCCCAAAGAGCCAGCTATATTAGAGTAATTATGTTAGAATTGAGCCGTATAGCTTCTCATTTGTTATGGCTTGGACCTTTTATGGCAGATCTCGGGGCACAGACTCCCTTTTTCTACATTTTTAGAGAGAGAGAATTGATATATGATCTATTTGAAGCTGCTACAGGTATGCGAATGATGCATAATTACTTTCGCATCGGAGGGGTAGCTGCTGATCTCCCTTATGGATGGATGGATAAATGTTTAGATTTCTGTGATTATTTTTTACAAGGAGTTGTTGAATATCAACAACTTATTACACAGAATCCTATTTTTTTAGAACGAGTTGAAGGAGTCGGTTTTATTAGCGGAGAAGAAGCTGTAAATTGGGGCTTATCGGGACCAATGTTACGAGCTTCTGGAATACAATGGGATCTTCGTAAAATAGATCCTTATGAGTCTTACAATCAATTCGATTGGAAAGTCCAATGGCAAAAAGAAGGAGATTCGTTAGCTCGCTATTTAGTACGAGTCGGTGAAATGAGGGAATCCATAAAAATTATTCAACAGGCTGTAGAGAAAATTCCTGGAGGACCTTATGAGAATTTAGAAGCCCGACGCTTTAAGAAAGCAAAGAATCCCGAATGGAATGATTTTGAATACCGATTTCTTGGTAAAAAACCTTCGCCCAATTTTGAATTATCAAAGCAAGAGCTTTATGTAAGAGTAGAAGCTCCAAAAGGCGAATTAGGAATTTATCTGGTAGGAGATGATAGTCTTTTCCCCTGGAGATGGAAAATTCGTCCACCGGGTTTTATTAATTTGCAAATTCTTCCTCAGCTAGTTAAAAAAATGAAATTGGCTGATATCATGACAATATTAGGTAGTATAGATATCATTATGGGGGAAGTTGATCGTTGAAATGATAATAGATAGGGTAGAGGTAGAAACTATCAATTCTTTTTCGAAATCGGAATTATTAAAAGAAATCTACGGACTTATATGGATTCTACCCATTTTGGCCCTCCTACTGGGAATCACAATAGAAGTACTCGTAATTGTGTGGTTAGAAAGAGAAATATCCGCATCGATACAACAACGTATTGGTCCTGAATATGCTGGCCCCCTGGGACTGCTTCAAGCTATAGCAGATGGAACTAAACTACTTTTAAAAGAGGATATCCTCCCATCCCGAGGAGAGATTCCTTTATTTAGCATTGGTCCCTCTATAGCAGTCATATCCATTTTATTAAGTTTTTTAGTTATCCCTTTGGGATATCGTTTTGTTTTAGCTGATCTTAGTATTGGTGTTTTTTTATGGATTGCAATTTCAAGTATTGCTCCTATTGGTCTTCTCATGGCAGGATATAGCTCAAATAATAAATATTCTTTTTCAGGCGGTCTACGAGCGGCTGCTCAATCTATTAGTTATGAAATACCATTAACTTTTTGTGTACTAGCAATATCTCTACGTGTGATTCGTTAAAATAGGATCTTTTTCCTCTAAAATACATTGAATGCTTATCTTCCTTTGCTTATTCTGTATTCGCGTTGGTAAGTTAAACTCGATAGCTATATGAGTGAAACAAAACAGCTTATTAATTTGTAGTAAAAATAAAAAATCTCATTTCCTACGTACAAGAAAAAAGTTCAAGTAAACATAAGCAGTGTAAACTCTTTACCCCAAGGTTGAGATTGTTTAATTAGTCATCATATCTTGAAGCGGGCAAGAATAAAGGATTCGCGATATGGAATTCCATTACTAGAATATTTTGAGTTATTACTATAATTTAAACTTATAACCATAAGGCAATCCATCAAAAGTTAGTGAGGGATTAGGAACACTAAAGTACATACAGGATTAGTAATGAGAGAATCTAAATCATTAGACATTTTTCCTCATAAAAGGAATCATAATCATAATAAGGACTTGAAATTGGTGGAAATGATCAAGCAGTACTTTCTTCAGATTCCGGTCTAGAGTATGTTCCCATTCACTTGTTAAGGAAATGGCTATCAAGAACGAATTAACCCTTTATTCTTTTTTTTAAGTATACCCCTCCCGGGGAAAGAAGAGTAGGACAAAAGATATGGAATACAATACAAAAAAGGATCTTTATTTATTCTTTCCTTCCTTTATCCCTATTCATACAGAATTCATCATGAACTAATGCCAAATTCTTTCCATTTATTAATTGCTATAATGAGTGATTTATTCCAATATTAAGTTATTACCGAACAAAGAAAAATTATATTATATAAAGGATGAGATCAATTCGGAAGCGCTTTTTTGTTATTCTAGCAGACGTAATTGCTTTGGTCTAATTTTGGGCTTTCCAATCAATTTTATCTTACCTAGTTCTACCTATGCCCAGGGGATAATACCGAAACGAAACAATCCTTTCCTTTTTTCTGATCATAGAGGAGCCGTATGAAGCTAAGGTTTCATGTACGGTTTTGGAATAGCGGTGGGAACTGTGATGTTATCATCGACTATGATTATCTAATAGTTCAAGTACAGTTGATATAGTTGAAGCACAGTCCAAATATGGTTTTTTTGGATGGAATCTTTGGCGTCAGCCTATAGGTTTTCTAGTTTTTCTAATTTCTTCTTTAGCAGAATGTGAAAGATTACCCTTTGATTTACCAGAAGCAGAAGAAGAATTAGTAGCAGGTTATCAAACCGAATATTCTGGTATTAAATATGGTTTATTTTATCTTGTTTCTTACCTAAATTTATTAGTTTCCTCTTTATTTGTAACTGTTCTATACTTAGGCGGGTGGAATTTCTCTATTCCCTATATATCCTTTTTTGGATTTTTCCAAATGAATAAAATAATTGGAATTTTGGAAATGGTAATAGGTATCTTTATTACATTAACTAAAGCTTATTTATTTCTCTTCATTTCTATCACAATAAGATGGACTTTACCCAGGATGAGAATGGATCAGTTATTAAATCTTGGATGGAAATTTCTTTTACCTATTTCTCTGGGCAATCTCTTATTAACAACTTCTTCCCAACTAGTTTCACTATAAATAAGAATACAATAACAGTAAGAATATTTTCAACACAAAAGTTCTCTCAAACAAGAGAAAGAAACATACCTTTTTCATATATAGATTTAGAATATGTTCCCTATGCTAACTGGGTTCATTAGTTATGGTCAACAAACAATACGCGCCGCAAGATACATTGGTCAAGGTTTAATAATTACCTTATCCCACACAAATCGTTTACCTATAACGATTCACTACCCTTATGAAAAATCAATTACATCGGAGCGTTTCCGGGGGCGAATACACTTTGAATTTGATAAATGCATTGCTTGTGAAGTATGTGTTCGCGTATGCCCGATAGATCTACCCCTTGTGGATTGGAAATTTGAAAAGGATATTAAAAGAAAACAATTGCTTAATTATAGTATTGATTTCGGAGTTTGTATATTTTGTGGTAACTGTGTTGAATACTGTCCCACAAATTGTTTATCAATGACTGAAGAATATGAACTTTCTACTTATGATCGTCATGAATTGAATTACAATCAAATTGCTTTGAGTCGGTTACCAATCTCCATAATGGGAGATTACACAATTCAAACAATTAGGAATTCGCCTCAAAGTAAAATAGACGAAGAAAAATCTTGGAATTCAAGAACGATTACGGATTACTAGGTATTAGGATTTTTTTATTAGAAAAATCCATTTTTACTAACTCTAACGAAAAAAGAATAACTAGTGCTTAACAACTTATATGCATATACAAAAAAGTATCCTAATACCTTTTTCCTTCCTTGAATCTTTTAGTTTTAGTCAGTTCATGAAAAATTTTATACTAGAAATTTCTTCTTATCCATAATGGATTTACCTGGACCAATACATGAGATTCTTGTGCTATTTGGGGGATTTGTTCTTCTACTAGGAGGTCTAGGAGTAGTATTACTTACCAACCCAATTTATTCTGCCTTTTCGCTGGGGTTAGTTCTTGTTTGTATATCCTTATTCTATTTTTTATTAAATTCCTACTTTGTAGCTGTCGCACAACTTCTTATTTATGTGGGAGCCATAAATGTCTTGATCATATTTGCTGTAATGTTTGTAAACGGCTCAGAGTGGTCTAAAGATAAGAATTATTGGACGATTGGAGATGGGTTTACTTTACTCCTTTGTATAACTATTCCTTTTTCACTAATGACTACTATCCCAGATACGTCGTGGTATGGAATTCTTTGGACTACAAGATCAAACCAAATAGTAGAACAGGGTCTCATAAATAACGTTCAACAAATTGGGATTCATTTAGCAACCGATTTTTATCTTCCGTTTGAACTCATTTCTCTAATTCTTCTAGTTTCTTTAATAGGTGCAATTACTATGGCTCGACAATAAGAAATACTTAGAATGAGTCAAAATTCTTAGAATTTCAAATATAAATTCTGAGAATTTCAAATATAAAATAAATAACTAAAGAATCACAATTTTGATTTAGTAAAACCCATCTACTGCCAACACAACAAATACCTTCTTTTCTCTTTTGTTGTGTAATTGTTCTATTCTAATTAATTGAATCGGTTCAATTCTTGTCCTCATATTGAAATGAATCGAGATTGATAAGGAGTTAGTTAATGATGTTTGAGCATGTACTTTTTTTGAGTGTCTATTTATTTTCGATTGGTATCTATGGATTGATCACAAGCCGAAACATGGTTAGAGCTCTAATATGTCTTGAACTTATACTGAATTCAATTAATCTAAATCTCGTAACATTTTCTGATCTATTTGATAGTCGCCAATTAAAAGGAGACATTTTCGCAATTTTTGTTATAGCCCTTGCGGCTGCTGAAGCAGCTATTGGACTATCCATTCTTTCTTCCATCCATCGTAACAGGAAATCAACTCGTATCAATCAATCCAATTTTTTGAATAATTAAACATAGAATCCTCTAAACAAAGGCGCATATATAATAATAAGAAACATTAAGATGAATAGAAATCTCATCTTATTTTCTTATTAGTGTTTAATAATATCCATTTTTTGAGTAGGTTATTTCAGAGTATTGTTTTTTACTTATTGAATATTGCATTTTTGCAATTCATTGATATTGCAATTTGAATATTGCAATAATTTATATTGAAAAGATGATAGCCAATTTATTGGCTAATTCGAATTAGTATGTAGAATTCATATAATTATGACTGTTGAAGCCTTAAATTCAAGTCTCTTGGCTCTTTTCACGCTTTCTCACAAACAGATTACGAAATATATTGCATTATTTGTTAAAGTTTGGATAAACCATTGCTTCGTCTGGTGTCTACAATACATCTAATTTATATAGTACTAATTTCATTTTTACCAGATCGAAAATTTTTATGTTGAAAAGGAAAATTTAGAGATCAAATGTCACATTCTGTAAAAATTTATGATACATGTATAGGATGCACTCAATGTGTACGAGCTTGCCCAACAGATGTATTAGAAATGATACCTTGGGATGGATGTAAAGCTAAGCAAATTGCTTCCGCGCCGAGAACCGAAGATTGTGTGGGTTGTAAGAGATGCGAATCCGCCTGCCCAACGGATTTTTTAAGTGTCCGCGTTTATTTAGGGCCTGAAACAACCCGCAGCATGGCTCTATCTTATTGATACGTTACAAAAAACTCCACTTGAATCGTCTGATTCCTCTTTACCGAAGAAGCCTGTGCTCGAAATAATCGAGCATGGGCTTTTCTGGTCAAAACGTATCTTGTCTTTATTACTTTATCATGAGTTATTTTCCTTGGTTAACAATACTTGTTGTTTTGCCGATATTTGCAGGTTCATTAATTTTCTTTTTACCTCATAAAGGAAATAAAATCGTTAGGTGGTATACTATAGCTATTTGTTTATTAGAATTCCTTCTAATGACTTATGCATTCTGTTATCATTTCCAATTGGAGGATCCCTTAATCCAATTAAAGGAGGATTCTAAATGGATAGATGTTTTCGATTTCCACTGGAGATTGGGAATCGATGGACTTTCATTAGGATCTATTTTATTGACAGGATTTATCACTACTTTAGCTACTTTAGCAGCTTGGCCGGTTACTCGGAATTCGCAATTATTCTATTTCCTGATGCTAGCAATGTATAGCGGTCAAATAGGATTATTTTCTTCACGAGACCTTTTACTTTTTTTTATCATGTGGGAGTTAGAATTAATTCCTGTTTACTTACTTTTATCCATGTGGGGGGGAAAGAGGCGTCTGTATTCAGCTACCAAGTTTATTTTGTATACTGCAGGCGGTTCCATTTTTTTCTTAATTGGAGTTCTGGGTATGGGATTATATGGTTCCAATGAACCCGGATTAGATTTAGAAAGATTGATTAACCAATCATACCCTACAACATTAGAAATACTACTGTATTTTGGCTTCCTTATTGCTTATGCTGTCAAATTGCCGATTATACCTTTACATACGTGGTTACCAGATACCCATGGGGAAGCGCATTACAGTACATGTATGCTTTTAGCCGGAATTCTATTAAAGATGGGAGCATACGGATTGATTCGGGTCAATATGGAATTGTTACCGCATGCTCATTATCTATTTTCCCCCTGGTTGGTAATAATAGGAGCGGTGCAAATAATCTATGCAGCTTCAACTTCTCTTGGTCAACGAAATTTCAAAAAAAGAATAGCCTACTCCTCCGTATCTCACATGGGTTTCATAATTATAGGAATTGGTTCCATAACCAACATTGGACTAAATGGAGCTATTTTACAAATATTATCTCATGGATTTATTGGTGCTACACTTTTTTTCTTGGCGGGAACGGCTTGTGATAGAATGCGTCTTGTTTATCTCGAAGAACTGGGGGGAATATCTATCCCAATGCCAAAAATTTTTACCATGTTTAGTAGCTTTTCAATGGCTTCTCTTGCCTTGCCGGGAATGAGCGGTTTTGTTGCAGAATTAGTAGTATTTTTTGGACTAATTACTAGTCCTAAATTTATGTTAATGCCAAAAATGCTAATTACTTTTGTAATGGCAATAGGAATGATATTAACTCCTATTTATTTATTATCTATGTTACGCCAGATGTTCTATGGATACAAGCTATTTCATGTTCCAAACAAAAATTTTGTAGATTCTGGACCACGGGAACTCTTTCTTTTAATCTGTATCTTTTTACCAGTAATAGGAATTGGTATTTATCCAGATTTTGTTCTCTCTCTATCCGTTGATAGGGTAGAGGTTCTATTATCCAATTATTATACTAAATAGGATTTTCTTTTTTTAACCAGTCCGCTCTATATTCCAGAGTGGAGAAATAAAAAATTCACAAAAAAGTAAAAAAGTCTAATTAGATCTATCTCGAATTTTTGAGAACCCCTTGAACGTCTTTTCAAAGGGTTCTCAAATCAAACAAAAAAGGAAAAAACCTGAAGGTTTTATGTTATGTAATTATTTAGATGGTAATGTAAATGAACCGTAACTATGTAAACCTATTCCTAACAGATTTATACCAAAATAGCAGATCCAAATTATAAGAAATCCTATCGAAGCTACAAGTGCGGAATTCGTACCCTTCCAATTTGGATTTGTTCTACTATGTAAATATATTGCAAATATGGTCCAGGTAATAAATGCCCAAGTTTCCTTAGGATCCCAATTCCAATAGGATCCCCATGCCTCATTAGCCCATACTGCTCCACAAAGAATACCCACGGTTAAAAGAGTAAACCCTAGACTAATGACACGATAACTCCAAGAATCCAAACGCTCAGTTAATTGATATTTGTAATAATTTGGAAATACAGGAAAAGAGGTGTTTTTTAAAGCGCTTCTTTTTGCATATAAATATTCAATCTCACTAAAGAAAAATGTTTTTCTTAAAACATTTTTCTTTAGTGAAAAGAAATCGAAAGAATTTCGAAATCTAATGATTAGAAGAGCGGCGGATAATAAGGATCCGCACAAAAGAGTTGCATAGCTTAGTAACATCATACTGACATGCATCATTAACCACTGAGATTGTAGAGCAGGTACTAGTATTGTGGATTGATGCATTTCAGTTAAAAGACCCGACGTGGCAAAGCCTTGCGTTAAAATAGTACTTGGCGTAGTTATTGTGCTTAAATCATTTTTCGAGTTCTGTATCTTAGGAATAGTATGAAGAATATACAGAGTCCATGAAAGGAAGATCAATGACTCATATAAATTACTTAATGGAAAATGTCCCGAAGAAACCCAACGAGAGACTAAAAATCCTGTTATAGAGAAAAAAGTAGCTATCATTCCTTTTTCTGACGAATCACGTAATCCCCTAAGTTCACGAACTAATAAGGTTATCAAATGAATCGTAATCACAATTGAAATGGTTGAGAAAGAGATATGAGTTAGTATATGTTCTAAAGTTGCAAATAGCATAACGATAAGGTCCCATTACAAAATTGGAAATTTCGAATTGAATCCATTTTCTAATTTATTGTATTCTTTTTCGAGAATGCCGCCACTCGGATTCGAACCGAGATGCTTGAGCACTGCTTCCTAAGAGCAGCGTGTCTACCAATTTCACCATGGCGGCTAATTTTAAATAATAGTTAACTTAAAAGAATAATAGTTATTTTAGCGTGAATCGTCGAGACTGGGAGCGGCCATAGAATTTAGGAACATTAGAAGTTCATCATTAACTACAATGAAATGAATTTTGTATTTTAGAAAAATTTATAGAATGAAAGCCTTTACACTCTTATTAATATGATGTACCAGTCCTAAACCCATTTATATGGGAATTTTGGATAAGATTAGGTAGAGGTTGTAAGTCGTATTGCAAGAATAGTCTACTTTTTATAATAGAATCCTCATAAAAACGAGGATTCTATTATAAGTACATTTATTAATTAATCCTAATTATTCATTCATATTAAATAATTGGAATTTCTTTTGGATAGTTCAATTCAGATTATTTCAAAATCTTATCATTTGTTTGCTTGTTGCCCAGAAAAACCTTTTGGTTTTGGATGCTCGTTGCCGCTAGAAAATGATCTTGATTTTGCTAAAGAATAAGATTGTACTATGGAAAAATAAGTGTTTTTTTTCCAAAGATTTTTACGAATACGCTTTTTTGACATCGAAGTACGTTTTTTTGGAACTGCCATTCAAAAAGGGAATTACTTTTTTCTAGTTGTATGTGAAAGACATCTATTGCCGCAAATCAATCCTTCTTTCTGTTTTTTCTTAGTATTTATACTTAGATACTGAAAGATACTTAAATGATACTGAAAGATACTTAAATTCTAAATTCTTCTTTAGTTCATTTTGTCTAATGTGGATAAGACAAGAGTTTTTTAAGATTTTCTATTTAAATCAATTTATATATTAAATATACTCCATATAAAAATATATGGTATGGGGGATAAGCCCTCATATAAGAGGGGGACATAAAAAGAAGGAAGGTCAAATTCAATTCAAATAGTTAATTAAGTTCAGAAAGCTATTCCATAATGGAATTCCAATAAAAAAAATACTTAGTCTCTTAAACAAGACATTCTAAAACTTAGAGAATTCTAGTCATTAGGATTTCCTTTTATATGAAATAAGCAATATTCGATAATTTCCTATAAATATAGGTTTTCTTTGGAATTCAATCAATCAATTACGAAACAACGGAGCTCTTTTATTTTAACAGAAAGAAATACAAAAATGATTAGAAAGTCAAATTATTCAATCTTTTTTGTATTTTAATAACTATTTTTTTTTAACTAATAACTAGATACTGAAATTCTTTGATTCACTTTTTGAATTTAAGTAACTAAACCCATTCTTAATTTTGGAATATTTTAATGAGAGAAATTTGAAAAATCCAGAATTCCAGTATTTTTTCTTTTTCTTATTTTGTTTTTTTAATTCCTTTAGAAAGAGATAAGAATAGGTTTGGTGAATCGGAAACAATTTTATAGAAAAATTGAACTATAAATTTAAACTAAAAATTGCTATTTCTTTTCTTATGGAACATACATATCAATATGCCTGGGTAATTCCTCTTCTCCCACTTCCAGTTATTATGTCAATGGGATTTGGACTTTTTCTTATTCCCACAGCAACAAAAAATCTTCGTCGCATATGGGCTTTTCCTAGTATTTTACTCTTAAGTATAGCTATGGTATTCTCACTTCACCTGTCTATTCAACAAATAAATGGAAGTTCTATCTATCAATATCTATGGTCTTGGACCATCAATAATGATTTTTCCTTAGAATTTGGATACTTGGTCGACCCCCTTACGTCTATTATGTTAATACTAATTACTACTGTAGGAATCTTAGTTCTTATTTATAGTGACGATTATATGTCTCACGATGAAGGATATTTGAGATTTTTTGTTTATATAAGTTTTTTTAATACTTCCATGTTGGGATTGGTTACTAGTTCCAATTTGATACAAATTTATTTTTTTTGGGAACTTGTCGGAATGTGTTCCTATTTATTGATAGGCTTTTGGTTTACGCGGCCAATTGCAGCGAGTGCTTGTCAAAAAGCTTTTGTAACTAATCGTGTAGGGGATTTTGGTCTGTTATTAGGAATTTTAGGTTTTTTTTGGATAACGGGTAGTTTGGAGTTTCGGGATTTGTTCAAAATAGCTAATAACTGGATTCCTAATAATGGGATTAATTCCTTACTTACTACTTTGTGTGCTTTTTTATTATTCCTTGGTGCAGTTGCAAAATCTGCACAATTTCCTCTTCACGTATGGTTACCTGATGCTATGGAAGGACCCACTCCCATTTCGGCTCTTATACACGCAGCAACTATGGTTGCTGCGGGGATTTTTCTTCTAGCTAGACTTCTTCCTCTTTTCATATCCCTACCCTTGATAATGAGTTTCATTTCTTTAGTAGGTACAATAACACTCTTCTTAGGAGCCACTTTAGCTCTTGCTCAGAGAGATATTAAAAGAAGCTTAGCCTATTCTACAATGTCTCAATTGGGTTATATGATGTTAGCTCTAGGTATAGGTTCTTATCAAGCTGCTTTATTCCATTTGATCACTCATGCTTATTCGAAAGCTTTATTGTTCTTAGGATCTGGATCCGTTATTCATTCAATGGAACCTCTTGTTGGATATTCACCAGATAAAAGTCAGAATATGGTTCTTATGGGTGGTTTAAGAAAATACGTTCCAATTACAAGAACTACTTTTTTATGTGGTACACTTTCTCTTTGTGGTATTCCACCTCTTGCTTGCTTCTGGTCCAAAGATGAAATCCTTAGTAATAGTTGGTTGTATTCACCCTTTTTTGGAATAATAGCCTCTTTTACTGCGGGATTAACTGCATTTTATATGTTTCGGATATATTTACTTACTTTTGATGGGTATTTGCGTGTTCATTTTCAAAATTACAGTAGTACTAAAGAAGGTTCGTTGTATTCAATATCCTTATGGGGAAAAAGTATATCCAAAGGAGTCAATAGGGATTTTGTTTTATCAACAATGAAGAGTGGAGTTTCTTTTTTTTCACAAAATATACCCAAAATTCCTGCTAATACAAGAAATAAGATAGGATCCTTTAGTACTCCCTTTGGGGCTAAAAAAACTTTTGTCTATCCTCATGAAACGGGAAATACTATGCTATTTCCTCTTCTTATATTACTACTTTTTACTTTGTTCATTGGATCCATAGGAATCCCTTTTGATAATGGAGTAAAAGATAATAGAACATTGGAGTTAACCATATTATCAAAGTGGCTAACTCCTTCAATAAACTTGTTCCAGGAAAATTCAAATTCTTCCATAAATTCATATGAATTTCTCACTAATGCAATTTCTTCTGTAAGTTTAGCAATTTTTGGTCTATTCATAGCATATATCTTTTATGGATCCGCTTATTCTTTTTTTCAGAATTTGAATTTTCAAAATTCCCTTGTAAAAAAGAATCCAAAAAAGAACTTTTTGGATGAAGTAAAAAAAAAGATATACAGCTGGTCATATAATCGTGGTTATATAGATTTTTTCTATACTAGGGTTTTTATCCTAGGTATAAGAAGATTAGCTGAACTAACGCATTTTTTTGATAAAGGTATCATTGATGGAATTATCAATGGAGTAGGTCTTGCTGGTTTTTGTATAGGAGAAGAAATCAAATATGTAGGGGGAGGGCGAATCTCGTCTTATCTATTCTTTTTTTTATGTTATGTATCCTTGTTCTTATTCTTTATTCCATGAAAATGGATTATTCCATGAATTCCTCAAAACGAGGCTCATCAAAATGCAAAATCTAAGACTACTATAAGACTACTAATAAAATAAAGACTACTAATAAAATAAGAAAAAAATTCGAACGATTAAATTACTTCTCCCGAATATCCAACTGACTGATTAATTTCTTATAACGTACTCTATTTTTCTTTGCCAAATAAGCCAGCAAACGTTGACGTTTTCCCAAAAGTCTTCGTAGACCTCTTTCCGATGAAAAATCTTTTTTGTGTAATTCTAAATGTGAAGCAAGTCTCCGTATCTTATTGGTGAAACTGAATACTTGAAATTCAACAGAACCCCTGTTTTCTTGTTTTTCTTCTTTAACCATAAATCAACAAATTTTTCTACCTCCTTTCTTTTTCATGTATTTTTCTGATCAGGAAAAATAAAAAATTATGTCAGTTATTTTTAAGTTATTCTAATCTCGTACACACAAAAATTTGCAATTATTCATCTACTGCTGGAATCTGGAATTTGGATTTATTTTATCGATGCAAATTGGATTTGGATAGAAGGGTACATTCTTTTATTTTAGATAGAAGAAACATTTCTTCTATCTAAAATAAAAGAATTTTGCTGATTTATTTATTGCTATATCCAATTTATAGAATTGATATACCATTTAATTGATATCATTTAGCAAAATGAAACACAGCATATGCATCCATCTTTGGGCTCGAGAATTTCACGGGATAGAGATATAGTATAAGAAATAGGCTATTAAGTAACTCTAAATGAATTGTGGATACATCTGTATCCTTAACATACTGAAACGACTGCCATTATTCGTATCAAACCAATAGCGATTCATAAAAGCTAAATCTTGTAATCAATGGTGGGCCAATAATGAATTTTTTTGCATATGTATTAAGACGCTTGGTCTGATTTCGAAATTGTCCAGAGTTTTTTATGTTGTTTTCATTGCAAAATGATGGATCTCCTTCCGTAACTTTCCAATTACGAGTACGAGAATTGAAAGACATGAAAATTCTCAATTCTCTACGGCGTCTAGGAGATAGATCGAATATTTTCAGGAACAAGAAAATCAGAAGAATCTTTTTCTCTATTCACTACCATTCCGCGTCTTCGACTTCTATTAGTTTCTTTTCTTCTTTAATGCAATAGCTATAGTTTGATATAGAATCCATTTCTCAAAGTAATGGAAACCATTCTCTTATAGGAAATGGTTCGAAAATCGCTATTCCACCTTTTAGGTTTAGGTATCGTGAAAAGTGATACCTGTGAAGATCGTGCATTTCAGTCACATTCTGATCCGTTTTTCGAGTCCATGATATAACCAAATTGGATGGATCTTCCACCCGTTTAGCTAAGAAAGAATAGATGCAGAGGTGGATAATAGATCGATATGAAGATCATGAGCTGCCCCATAATGAAACCGCCAGTAGTCGCGAATATCTCCTTCTTCCCTAACCCAAGATTGGAGAAAGAAGATCTAAGAGGGACCTATGGAGAATGTGGTCAGAAATCCATAATAGAGTCCGACCACAACGACCGAATTAATTATCCTCATCGAGAAACTTAGACTACTTTAGACTACTACTACTTAAGTAGAAAAGATTTGAAAATCATGGCATGGGTCTCCTTTTTTTCTTTCTTTAGAGTTTTCCATATGCACAATTTCTCGATGTTTCGATGAGAATTTCTTGACTTTCCATATATAGAAAGAGATAGACTATAAATGACATCTCTTATGTCAATAAGACCAAAGGGATGGATATTAAATGATAGGAAGTGCTAGGAAGTGAAATAGAATGAAATAGAGCCACTTTGGGCTTCCCTATGAAATGAGGCATGGAACGGAGCCACTACGAAGAAATTCCGGGAGTTACGAAAGAAGCTTCGGACTCATATTGTTCACGGGTTGAGAGCGGGAGTTGAACTCTAGGAGGTCGAATCTCCCCTTGTTCCTCAGTAGCTCAGTGGTAGAGCGGTCGGCTGTTAACTGACTGGTCGTAGGTTCGAATCCTACTTGGGGAGATTTGATTCATTCTTTAATGTAAGAATAAAGAA